ATAAGTCGAATAAAGAACTTCGATTCCTTGTTTCTTACTTGGTATTAGAGTTCGAATGAAAACCACGCGATTGCAGGTAATGCCATAATTTTTGATTTTGTGAGGATCAATCAAATAGGGTTTTCAAAATATTCTAAAAAAACAATGATAAATAGATATGAATAGAGCAAGAAAAGAAGGAAATAAAAAAACATAGTATAGAAAAGATATCCAAAATGATATAGAAATCACTATCCTACCCTTAGTTTTTATTTCCTTAATTTAATTAATTGTATTTCGTTTGATTAGGGTAAAGTTCCTTAAAAACCTCTGCTTTTTTTAAAATATCCTGAACAGTTCCTGTAGGCTGAGCGCCTTTTTCAAGGAAATAGAGAATCGCGGGAACGTTTAAATAAGTTTGATTCTTGATCGGATCATAAAAACCCACTTTCCGAAGATCTCTTCCTTCTCTTCGGGATCGAACATCAATTGCAACGATTCGGTAGACGGCTCATCGGGATAGATGTAGATGAAAAAGAACCCCCCCTAGAACCGTATAGGAAGTTTTCTCCTCGTACGGCTCGAGAAAAAATGATTAGAAGTTTTGTCTATGGATAAAATTAGAATAAATAGAAAAGGAATCCGTAAAATAAATGAGTCTATAATTTAACTCATAGTCATTTTTTTAGCTTCCTGAAAAAAAAATCATTTGTACTCATAACTCAAGTTCAAGAATTCTCAAATATCTTAAATAAATTAATAAATTAAGATATTTTTTTATTGAGTGGTCTTTAACCCCCCCCCTTTTTTTGTCTCGTTTAAAATCTATTTTTATTCTTTATTCGGATCCGTGAGACAATTGAAGTGGTGTTTCCTTGTTCTGGGATCCTTTATCTTTGTTTTAAATCATTGGGTTTAGACATTACTTCGGTGCTTCTTAATCCTTTCAAAATGGTAGCAACATACCCCTTTTGTGATTTCTTTCTATCAAAGAATCATACGGTTGATTCGTGCGCGATACACTGTGGATCGAAAAAGTTTTAACCCTTCCAACAAAAATTTTTTTAATTGAAATTTTGCTCGAATCGGATCCTTTCGATTTCTATATCGAAGATATACTTACGAAGTTGTTCCAATTTATTGATTGGCATTAACCCTAGATCGTTGCCCCTGAGAAATTAATAAATACTTTCTACCCGAGCTCCATCATGTACTATTTACATTACAACCCAATAAAAAAAGAGGGATTCTAGTAGAATAGAACAAACGACGTCGAGCCAAGAGCACTTTCATTCCTATATAAAATGGTGGATGTAAGAATAAGAATCCACGCCGGATCGTGTCCTTCAAGTCGCACGTTGCTTTCTACCACATCGTTTTAAACGAAGTTTTACCATAACATTCCTCTAATTTGGAACCAGTATGGAATTGATTCAATTATGGAATCATGAATAGTCATTGGTTCGCTCGGTACATAGACACAGTCATTTATATTTTTTCTTATCTATCTACATAGATAATAAAGATTTTTCTGAAGAAATATTAGCAAGACCCCGGCTTTTTTTGTATGAATGGAACATTTTTCTATAAATATCGATCTCAAAAAAATATCTAACAGAAATATCCAGAAATATAAATATAGAAATAACATAACTAACAGAAATCACAGGAATAAATAAATTATATTTGACTCTGCCTCTTCAAGTGACTCAATAAGATAGACTGACCCATTTCCAACTTCCCCAAGATTCAATCCATAAGGAATCATTACAAATCTTGCTACTTGAAAAAGTTTCCTACTTCTGCATCATTATTTGAATCAAGTTTTGCAGTAAAGACTCCATTTTATTATCATAAGAAAGAAAAATATTTTCGAATGGAATTGTCAATGATGTAAAGCAAATAAGCTAAATAGATCGAACAATAAAAAGAAATATTATTGTTAAATATTTCAATTTTAATATTTTAGGGATGCTAATTATTTTTCACAAAAATAGAAAGACTATTGTGACTGAAATAGGATAACAATACATACCTATAAGCTAAGCACTTCCTCGTTTTATATGTATTTTCATATTTTGTTTAGCCTGAGATTAAGTAATCTTTATGGAACTGTGATCTATGTCTCATCTTATCTTTATCTGAATCAGAAAAGGTTTCAGTTATCAGTGACTTTTGCATTTGCATGTCATTTGAATTCGATTTAGTTCAGTTTGTAAAAAACTTAGATATGATTCCGAAAAGAATCATTCAAAATTTAAAAAAAGAAAGAGGAATAATATTCTATCCAATATTAGACCTTTAAACAGAACCTTGTTGAACAAAAAAGAAGTATTCAGATACAACGGATATGCTCTGGGACGGAAGGATTCGAACCTCCGAATAGCGGGATCAAAACCCGTTGCCTTACCGCTTGGCTACGCCCCATTTCTACTTTTATTGGACACTAATACTAATAAAGAATAATATTGGTATTAAGTGTTCGTCAATTCCAGCCCAAACTATCTATAGAAAATATTTATTCTTTATAGAATCTATTATAGATTCGTGCTAGGATTTTGACATGTGTATATCTAGAATTCAACTGAATTTATTGATCATTACATATAATTCAATTAAGATATTGTATGAAAGTATGATTTCTTCTATTCTCCTTTGAGAATTGGAGGATTTTTGATTGAACGGAAAAAGAAGGATTTTTTTGTCTACCCTACTTTCTTTATTTTTCCTTATATCAATAACTCAATCAAAATGCAATTATCTCGACGAAAAAAATGTCTGTTATGCTTAATATCTTTAGTTTGATCTGTCTTAATTCTGCCCTTTATCCGAGTAGTCTTTTCTTCGCCAAATTGCCCGAAGCCTATGCTTTTTTGAATCCAATCGTAGATGTTATGCCAGTCATACCCCTGTTCTTTTTTCTTTTAGCCTTTGTTTGGCAAGCTGCTGTAAGTTTTCGATAAGATCTTTAATACTATCCTAGAAAATTCATTATTTATTCGATAAAAATTAAATTATAACAATTGATAAGATCAAATAAGTCTGACAGTATGAACCTTCGATTCAAACATTGAAATTATCGGATAGCCGCGAGAAACCCGGCTCGCCCCATTTCCCGATTTTAATTTGAATCCTTTTTATGGTGAAATACCTTATTAGCTTAGGGCCCCTTACAATAGCTAATTATGGGTATGAAAGTGATTTGTGGTAATTAAAGACTCTTATTATATTACAAATTGAAATTTCATTTCAACTTCATTTGAATTTCTAAACATTCTTTTCTATTTCTAGAATTTATTTCTTGGTGTCAAAATAGGATATGTGATATAAAAATGGAGGATCTATTATCTTTTCTCGTTTTTCTTTTTCAAAAAATGATCTTGGAGGTTGTGTAATGCTTACTCTCAAACTTTTCGTTTACACAGTAGTAATATTCTTTGTTTCTCTCTTCATCTTTGGATTCCTATCCAATGATCCAGGACGTAATCCAGGACGTGAAGAATAAAATAAAAATTTAGTTTTTCTTGCTTGATTTTACAATTTTCTTTCAATTTTATTTTAGCTATTCCACACGTTTAACTAGGAAAAAATAATAAGGGGGTTTGCGAAAATTGAAAGAAAAAAATAGAAAGTCATCAACGGAAACGGAAAGAGAGGGATTCGAACCCTCGGTACGAATAACTCGTACAACGGATTAGCAATCCGCCGCTTTCGTCCACTCAGCCATCTCTCCCAATTGAAAAAGATAATTACTATGTTACATTACACATCAAGTAAGGATTAAAGAAAGTATTTCTTTCACATTCTTTATCTTTATCGTTATTATATAATTAGCAATTCCATTTAGATGCTCGAAAGATCCAAATAGAAAGATAAATAAAGAAGACCTTCTTGCTTTTATTTTGTTCGAGGTGCCTTTTGGGCCTGGCCCGGTCAATACCCAGCCGGGCCTTTTTTTGTTCCAACGAATTCCCTTTATTTATAGGTAACATACTCTAAATATTTGGTATTTGTGTAACAATTTCCGTTCTGGGGTTTACATATACTTCTAATTTTTGTTATAATGGAAATGGAGAATGGTTTTTGATTCAAAAGAATCAATTAAGGATCTATCAATTTGTATTTTATTATGTCATTAGGCAAACCAAATTTTATATTCAAATCTAAGAAAAATTCACGAATTCTCAGTCAACGAATAGTTAATGGTTCCTGTTTGTCATAAATTTTAGCTTTTTTGAGTCAAAATATAATTTGATTTTTCAATAGAAAAGTGAGTGGAAGTTTTGAGATACTATACAATCAATCAAAGGAGTAAATAAAACACAATCAAAAGGGGAAAAAGGGTTTATTTTATAATTTTTTTTATATTTATTTAGAAAAAGGATGAAAAAGGGGATGCAAGTACAATAAACTAAAGTTTAGTAATCCACCGGTAATTTTTTATCCTGTTGTGTATCGTTTTGGCGGCATGGCCGAGTGGTAAGGCGGGGGACTGCAAATCCTTTTTCCCCAGTTCAAATCCGGGTGCCGCCTCATCAACAAATGAATAGAAATATCTTATTCTGCTCTGCTGATATAACTAAACCTAATTTTCCCCAGCAAAACAGAATAAGGGGACTGTTGATACTTGGTTGATTCTAAACATCTGTTCTGGTAATTTTGTAAAAGATTGGAAATCTTTGAATATAAAAAGATTATAAAGGTCGAAGCAAGACTTTCCGATTCCCTTCTACTGCTAATGTAATGTATACTCATTGGGTCTTGAATTACTTCGGATAGCCGGGGGATAATTCAACTACTAGTTAGGGAAAGTCCTTTCTATACTGTAATCTATATATATAGACTCGCGAGAATCTCTGAGTGTTCAGGCATTCAATCACTATTAGATTGAGATTAGATAGATTTTTTATAGAAAAGAAAAAGTTAAAAAAAATCATTTTTTAACCCCTCGTCAAGAGTATAATATACTATCTCCCAACTCCTTCAGCTAGACAATCGCGAAGGGGTACGCATTATATCAAATAGGAAATAAAAGAAAAATATGTAATAGATAGCAATTGATCTATTTTTACTTTGAAGGGCAAGAAAAAAAGGAAAGGGCTCTCTTATTTTATTACTGGACGTCCATTCCATTAGTAACATTCCTTTGTAGTGTCATTGTGTATTTTACTTGTGTTTAGTCTTTCCCCATTAGAAATCATATAGGAATTTTTGAAATGGCTTTATTTGATTGGTTCATCAATAGTGTTTGGTCAGAATCCCTTTTTGACTCTGGACCATTCATTCTACTATTATTAGTGAGCAATAATGGAATAATTCTATCATAGAGATAAGGGACATAATTCACATGGATATAGTAAGTCTCGCTTGGGCTGCTTTAATGGTAGTCTTTACATTTTCCCTTTCACTCGTAGTATGGGGAAGAAGTGGACTTTAAAAGCACTCCTAATTTAGTTGAGGAATGAAACGCTATCAATTCTTTTATAGATCGTTCCGTAACGCATTTTTTATTTGAATTGAAATAATTTAGAAATAAAAAATATCTTCATTTCAAAATTCCATTGGATTCTAGTGGAGAAATGTATTCTATAACAGTAAAACGATTATTTCAGATTCATCGGAATAAATAGATGTATCAAAGAAATAGAATTGGGTCCTACGTCAATTCTATATATGGATTAATAACTACATATATTGAAGATAGAAGCTAATAGAGTATACCAACTCTATTTACAACTTTATCCACTACTATAACATAACACTACTAGAGAGTATGGTAAGTAAGAAATTTATTTCTTACTTACCATACTCTCGGATCTCATAGAATACCGCGGATTATAGCCCCTTGATTTCATTTAAGACGCAAAAATAGAATACTTTTCATTTGATTTCTTCAACTATTGATAAGAATTCAGAAGTAAAGTTTCATTTAAAGTAATTAATTGTTTTGACTGACTGTTTTTACGTAAATTATAAGTAGAAAAGCAGTAGGAACTAAAATGAACAGTGCAGTAGCAATAAATGCAAGAATATTTACTTCCATAATCTCATCGTTTTTTTATTTCACAATAACTCGGGATTTAATCCCATAGAGATGATAAATCTTTCACCTGTCAATTCAATGAATGCATTACCTATCGATGATCTTGAATCGGATCAATACCATGAATAACAATATCTGAGCTATTAAATTAATTCGTCGTCGAGAATTGAATAGTATAACATACGAAGATCTTTTATCCATACCGAATCCAAGATTGGATTCCCGGACCAATAAAAAACTCCTTTATTTCTCCTTATTATATTTTCTGTTCTTTCTTTTTAGTGTAGAACCATCAAATGAAGTATCATCTAACCATGCGTCTGTTTCCATTAACTACAAAACCCCAACAAACAATACAAGCGAAGTGGAAAAAGAGAGGAATTAGCTTCTAAATTTTAATGATCCAATTTTCTTTGGAAGACAAAGAAGTATGAGAAAAATGAGTCGCGGGAGAAAAAATGGAATATTCTATCAACTTCACTATTTTAGTTATTTTCATTTTTGTTTAGGGTTTGTTCTTTCTTCGAAAGAATCTTGAAAAAAAGAGGGGAAACCCCTTCGGAATTCAATTATGCTCCCCTTCTTTCACAGAAAATAAAGAGGCGAATTGATGTACTTATTGGATCCGTCGGGACTGACGGGGCTCGAACCCGTAACGTCCGCCTTGACAGGGCGGTGCTCTAGCCTATTGAACTACAATCCCAGGGAAATAAGAAGAGATATAGCAGAAAATTTGGATAGGTATTTCTTAAGAACAAGAGGGCTCTACCATCTGATAGTAGGTTGCCAAATTGTTGGGCCGAGCTGGATTTGAACCAGCGTAGACATATTGTCAACGAATTTACAGTCCGTCCCCATTAACCACTCGGGCATCGACCCAACGCCTAATTCATTTTAGACGTTCCATAATCAACTTCCTTTCATCTCCCAGGCAGACTTGACAAATAAATATAAATATCAAATGATATAAAATATGAAGTCCTTCTAAGTAGACTAATAGAAGGACTTGACAAACAGGGATCACTTGATATAAAATCCCACTCCTACTCCTATAGTCTTCCTATAGTCTTGAGTGTTGTTACACCCCCAGAGGGACTTGAACCCTCGTTTTCTCCGTGAAAGAGAGAGGTCGTAACCACTGGACCATAGGGGCCTATGGCCACCTTGCCCAGAAATAAACTAGAAACAGAAATACTAGGTCCCGAGGGCCAACCACCCTTAGGAAATAAAAAAGCAATATAAACACATATAGTAGAAACACGTAGAAACATATGTAATAAACCAAAATAGGGAATAAGGGCTAAGGGCGGCTTAACTTAATATAACTCAGGGCGAAGGCCGCCTTTAGGATATGGATCAAACCGAAAAACTCGTTCATTATTCTGGTTTTTAATGGTAATCAAACTTTACCATTAAACTTTAAACTATACAACCTTGAAACTTGATTTCATTGGTCTTTCTCGTCTTTATCTCTATCA